CAAAGAATTCTCCGTTCCAGAAACGTACATGAGATTTTCATCTCATACGGCTCCTCCCCTATGTGCATAATGAAAATAATACATGGAATCAAAAAAGATTGAAATATTCTCATTATGAATTCAGTGGGGCTAACGTTTTTACAAGAAATCTCTAGCCAACCTTTCTGCAAAAGATATTTTCTTAACATCACGCGTGTTGATACTGGTACTAGATAAAAATGTAAACTCCAACAATTTCTTTGTTCTCAACGCCCTTTAATTTCCAGGAATTAATCACTTTAACAGTCTTCTATGGTTCTAAGGGTATCCAAAGTACCAACGAGATGGATGTTTGTTATCCCAACCATTCTTTTTAGTCCCGATCCCGATAAGGAAAAGCGGTAATTTTAAACAAAGTTTTCGTGTTGTTGATTCCTAGGCGTAGCGCCTCTTCCCCTATGCGGCCTATTGGTACTAGTCTAGTATGGTAGGGTTGGCCTGTAATATAGAACCCATAGGTTAACCTTTCGCTCAATACTCAAATCGACAATTGAAGCATCTGAGGCTGCATTAATCGGGGATACACGACAGAAGGAATTGTTTTATCTAGAAACTTCACCTTCAACAAGCGTCGATTTTTTCAATAATCTTTTTCGTTCTTTTCTATCCCGAATCTTCCGTCTTTCTCCTAAGACCGAAGCGGTAAATAAAAAAATAATCAAATCACACCATCTCTATAATAGGTAAATGCCTCTTTTTCTCCTGAAGTTGTCGGAATTATTCGTAATAAGATATTGGCCACAATTGAAAAGGTCTTATCAATAAAATTTTCATTTATCCGCGATCTAGGCATAGGTAGAAATCCATTCTATAATTCTTTTCATTAACTCTCGTGAGAAAACGATCCCACAAGTAAAGGAATTTTACAGTACGAAATAACATAAAAGCAGACTCATATCCAATTTTTTCTTTTTGAAAGGGGTCGATAAAAAATAAGAAATATTAGAATCCGATTCGATTTCATCCAAATGTAGTAGTATAAGAATGAAAGGAACTATTCCGATTTGATCAAAGTAGAAGAATCAAAGAATTTATCTTGCGGATTAGGAGAATTCGAGAAGTTTTTCTGAAATTAAGATCCAAAGAAGAAAAAAATCGAATAATTCTTCAATAATCCTTCTATAATGAAAATAGAATAACCCTCCATTTTGTGTTTTGTGCATAGCGGGTAGACGCTTATACACTATACAATCAAATCGAAAAGGATGATTTATGAATTTGGAATAGATTTACGGGTTAAGGGGTTGTTGTTAAGCGACCTAAAATTGGAAAGAAATTTTCAAATTCTTATGGAAATTGAATTCGAATAAAAAGATAATTATGATCTAAAGGTATCCATTCACCATAGTCTAACAAAATAGACCGATCGGTTGATTCGTTCCAATTCATTGATTGAATCCGGTAAAAATATCAGAAAAAGGTAGGAGCGCCGTCTCCGTCTTGGCAAACAAGATATATCTTTATTGTTATTGTTTTTAACCATTTTTCAAAAAAAAAAATTATATTATCTTTTTCTCCCAGCCCCCTGGCTCGAAGAAAAAATTCTTTCTTTGATGAAAAGTTTTCCATTTTTATAGCTAGAATGGATTCGAGTGTCTGTACCCATCTAACAATCGAATATGAACAACTCGCAATTCGCTCGGATTCTCGGTCATAATCATTATGTAGGAGAGATGGCCGAGTGGTTCAAGGCGTAGCATTGGAACTGCTATGTAGGCTTTTGTTTACCGAGGGTTCGAATCCCTCTCTTTCCGTATCTTCACCCAATTCACCAATGCTTCAGCCCTTTCTTTGAGATGGATTCTCAATTCCTAATTTCTGTGATACGGAAGGAAAGAAAGAACGGGCAGGGAATAAAGATCCGCCTACTGATCTATGATACATGAATGGGAGAAAAATACAAATCTCCGGATCCAATTCCTTACCTTGTGTCCCTTTACTTAACTTAAGTGAAAGGGAAAAATTGTACGAACCCTTGGTTTGTTATTTTAGTTAGGTTTAAGTCTGACGAGAATAATATTCTACGACAAGTAATTCATTTATTTTCAAACCGACCCATTTACTATCTATTATTTGATTGACTAATCCTTTATATTGGGATGCGTGAAGAGTCAAATGCTTTGGCAATTCTTCATGGTGGGATGAATCAAGATAATTTTGAATCAGAGCTCTCGATTTTTGGTCATCCCTTGCTGTAATAATATCTCGGGGTTTGCAACGATAACTTGGTATATCTACTATACGACCATTAACTAAAATATGTCTATGATTAACTAATTGGCGGGCTTGAGGAATAGTTGAAGCCATACCCAATCGAAAAAGGATGTTATCTAAACGCATTTCAAGTAATTGTAGTAAAACCAGACCCGTTGATCCTTTGGCTTTTCCGGCGATACGAACATATTTAAGTAATTGCCGTTCTGTAAGACCATAATGAAAACGCAATTTTTGTTTTTCTTCTAAACGAATACGATATTGAGATTTTTTCCCGGAGCGCGATTGGTTTCTAAGATCGCTTCCGGCTCCAGGTCTTTTACTCGTTAGTCCCGGTAAAGCCCCCAGGCGGCGTATTTTTTTGAAACGAGGCCCTCGGTAACGTGACATAAAAACTCCTTATTTTATTGAAATTTCATAAACCTAAATTAAAACTAAAACTGAGCTAAATGATAAATGAAGCGAAATCCACTGAAGTATTGTACTACAAAGAATAATGAGATGTATCAATATCCACACACTTTTTTGTATTGTATATATATAAATATAAATCAAAAGACGGTTCTTTTTCTTGATTTATTCTGCCGAGGTCTAACTCCTCCAATTATGATTCATAATTAGAAGCTCCTACAACATAATAAATCGATGCCCCTTGGAAAAGAGGGACGAAGCCCTTTCAATGTTCTTTTCTTTCAAAAAGACATTATCAATCATTTTTTAAAATCAAGCAAATAGAGAAAAGCCGGCTATCGGAATCGAACCGATGACCATCGCATTACAAATGCGATGCTCTAACCTCTGAGCTAAGCGGGCTTAAATAACGGCAATGAGATGGTGCATGCATAGAAATTCGGTAAATTACTAGAATCTTATCTATTAACTATTCATTCTTAGCTATTCATAAAGAAAAGAATAGAGAATCAAATTCAAAATACAAAATAAATATTGAATATTATAGAACATAACGATTAAAATAACGATTAATAGAATATAGCGATCTATAGAATTTCGATTTCTGTATTTATCAATAATAAATATCTTACTCTTAATTAGGTAATAAGAGTTTTTTGTTTTGAATTGAAAATCAAATAACATTAGAAATTGTTTTTTTCTAACCTAATTTTATTAATATATTCGATTCTATTATTATATAGAATAGAATATACAGAATATTATTATTCTACTGATTCTATATAATTCTACTGATTCTATATATCTATTTTTTCTATATCTCTATTTTTTTTTTTTCTAGATATCTATTTATCTATTTTGAATTATCAATCGAATCTAGTATTAGCTTCTTATGATACATTATCTAAATTATCCATTCTTTTATTCTAATTCTAAAAAATGATGCTTTGGCTTTCGACTAAATAATTCGATTTGAATTCGAAATTAATAAAATGATTAGTTAGAACTATTATATTAGAAACGATTAATTAATATTTAATTAATTTCAATTTTAGTTATTTTTTGTTATGTTATATAGGATCCGCCTTAGCCTTAAGTAAAGGATAAGAAAAAAATGAAGATAAGAAAAAAATGAAATTAAAGACAAAGATGAAATCCAGATAAATGCAATGCAGATAAATGCAATCCATATAACTGTAATCCAGATTAGAATGAGGGAGTCTAATGATACATTTCTCCGTTTTTTGTTTTCAACGAAAGAAAAGACGAAAAAAAAAAAAAAAGAATCGACCGTTCGAGTATTCCACCGGATTGCATGAGAAAAATGAGAGTAAGAGAGGCATATGTTAATGTTATGTAATATATATCCATATATATTGAATTGCGGATACAGAAAGGATAGAATCATTTCTGACAAGAAATCGAAACACTTTTCAATATAGGAATCCGTATCTAATGAATTCTATGTTTCAGCGTAAATGAAAGAAAAGGGAGAACGGCATCGAGGTCCTAATCTCAAAATGCAAGGGGGGATATGGCGAAATTGGTAGACGCTACGGACTTAATTGGATTGAGCCTTGGTATGGAAACCTACTAAGTGATAACTTTCAAATTCAGAGAAACCCGGGAATCAAAAATGGGCAATCCTGAGCCAAATCCTGTTTTACGAGAATAAAACAAAGCAAACAAGGGTTCAGAAAGCGAGAAAAGGGATAGGTGCAGAGACTCAACGGAAGCTGTTCTAACAAATGGAGTTGACTGCCTTTTTTTGGGAAAGAAAGGGAAATTAATCGAATATCGAAACTGCATAAAGGATAAGTTTATAATACACTATGGATACAAAATGAAAAATTATCTCAAAAATGACAACCTGAAGCTGTATTTATATTAATGAAAAAGAAAACAAAAGAATTGGGATTCCAAGTTGAAGAATCGAATATTCATTGATCAAATCATTCACTCCATAGTCTGGTAGATCGTTTCTTTTGAAGAACTTATTACTCAGACGAGAATAAAGATAGAGTCCCATTCTACATGTCAATATAAATACCGGCAACAATGAAATTTATAGTAAGAGGAAAATCCGTCGACTTTAGAAATCGTGAGGGTTCAAGTCCCTCTATCCCCCCAAAAAGACCGATTTGACTATTTCTCCTACCCTCTCTTTTTTTTAGTGGTTCAAAATTCGTTCTCTTTCTCATTCATTCTACCTTTTTACAAACGTATCAGAGCAGAATTTTTTTTTTATCACAATCACAAGTGGTGTGGTATATATGATATACGTACAAATGAACATCTTTGAACAAAGAATCCCGATTCACAATTCATATCATTGC